GATACATTTCGAAATCGAGAGATGTCTACCGGGGGAGGTTCTATCAGACAACAATTAGCCAATCTAGATTTACGAATTATTATAGACTATTCATTATTAGAATGGAAAGAATTGGAGGAAGAGGAACCCACAGGGAATGAATGGGAAGATCGAAAAGTTGGAAGAAGAAAAGATTTTTTGCTTAGACGCATGGAATTGGCTAAGCATTTTATTCGAACAAATATAGAACCAAAATGGATGGTTTTGTGTCTATTACCAGTTCTTCCTCCTGAGTTGAGACCAATCTATCATATAGATGAGGATAAACTAGTGACCTCGGATATTAATGAAATCTATAGAAGAATTATCTATCGGAATAATACTCTTACAGATCTATTAACAACAAGTATAGCTACGCCAGAAGAATTAATAATATCTCAGGAAAAATTGCTACAAGAAGCCGTAGATGCACTTCTTGATAATGGAATCTGCGGACAACCAATGAGGGATGATCATAATAGAGTTTACAAGTCGCTTTCAGATGTAATTGAAGGCAAAGAAGGAAGAGTTCGCGAGACTCTGCTTGGTAAACGGGTCGATTATTCAGGGCGATCCGTGATTGTCGTGGGCCCTTCACTTTCATTACATCGATGTGGACTGCCTCGCGAAATAGCAATAGAACTTTTCCAGGCATTTGTAATTCGTGACCTAATTAGAAAACATCTTGCTTCGAACATAGGAGTTGCTAAGAGTCAAATTCGGAAAAAAAAACCGATTGTATGGGAAATACTTCAGGAAATTCTGGATGACCATCCTGTATTACTGAATAGAGCGCCTACTCTGCATAGATTAGGCATACAGGCATTCCTCCCCGTTTTAGTGGAAGGGCGCGCTATTTGTTTACATCCATTAGTTTGTAAGGGCTTCAATGCAGACTTTGACGGGGATCAAATGGCTGTTCATGTGCCTTTATCTTTGGAGGCTCAAGCAGAGGCACGTTTACTTATGTTTTCTCATATGAATCTTTTGTCTCCAACTATTGGGGATCCCATTTCGGCACCAACTCAAGATATGCTTAGTGGACTCTATGTCTTAACGAGTGGAAATCGTCGGGGTATTTGTGTAAATAGGTATAATCCATGTAATCGTAGAAACTATCAAAATGAAGATAATAACTATAAGTATAAAAAAAAAAAAGAACCCTTTTTTTGTAATCCCTATGATGCAATTGGAGCTTATCGGCAAAAACGAATCAATTTGGGTAGTCCTTTGTGGCTGCGGTGGCGACTAGATCAACGCGTTATTGCTGCAAGAGAAGTTCCCATCGAAATTCACTATGAATCTGTGGGGACCTATTATAAGATTTATGGACACTATCTAATAGTACGAAGTATAAAAAAAGAAATTCTTTATATATATATTCGAACCACTCTTGGTCATATTTCTCTTTATCGAGAAATAGAAGAAGCCATACAGGGGTTTTGGCAGGGCTGTTGTAATTCTATGCTAACACCGGAAATTCGGGTCTCTCCGGGTTAACTAGGACCATAATTGCAGAATTTCTACGTGAATCAAGATCTAGAAAAGGAAGTTTTCCAATCACTGACTCAAGCCCATTGTCAAATTCTACTCAGCGCAATATGGAGGTACTGATGGCAGAACGGCCCACTCAGGTCTTTCACAATAAAGTGATAGACGGAACTGCCATGAAACGACTTATTAGTCGATTTATTGATCACTATGGAATAGGATATACATCACATATCCTGGATCAAGTAAAGACTTTGGGTTTCCGACAAGCTACCGCCGCATCCATTTCATTAGGAATTGATGATCTTTTAACAATACCTTCTAAAAGATGGCTAGTTCGAGACGCTGAACAACAAAGTTTTATTTTGGAAAAACACCATCATTATGGGAATGTACACGCGGTAGAAAAATTACGTCAATCGATCGAAATATGGTATGCCACAAGTGAATATTTGCGACAAGAAATGAATCCAAATTTTCGGATGACCGATCCTTTTAATCCAGTCCATATAATGTCTTTTTCGGGAGCCAGAGGAAATGCATCTCAGGTACATCAATTAGTAGGTATGAGAGGATTAATGTCGGATCCCCAAGGGCAAATGATTGATTTACCCATTCAAAGCAATTTACGCGAAGGACTCTCTTTAACAGAATACATTATTTCTTGCTACGGAGCCCGTAAAGGGGTTGTGGATACAGCTATCCGAACATCAGATGCAGGATATCTCACGCGCAGACTTGTTGAAGTAGTTCAACACATTGTTGTACGTCGAACAGATTGTGGCACCGTTCGAGGTATTTCTGTAAGTCCTCGAAATGGAATGATGGCGGACAGGATTTTTATCCAAACATTAATTGGCCGTGTATTAGCAGATGATATATATATAGGTTCGCGATGTATTGCTACTAGAAATCAAGATATTGGGGTTGGACTTGTCAGTAGATTCATAACTTTTAGAGCACAACCAATCTCTATTCGAACCCCCTTTACTTGTAGGAGTACATCTTGGATTTGTCAATTATGTTATGGCCGGAGTCCAGCTCATGACGACCTGGTCGAATTGGGAGAAGCCGTAGGTATTATTGCGGGGCAATCTATTGGAGAGCCGGGCACTCAATTAACATTAAGAACTTTTCATACCGGCGGAGTATTCACAGGGGGTACTGCAGAACATGTGCGAGCCCCCTCTAATGGAAAAATAAAATTCAACGAGGATTTGGTTCATCCGACACGTACACGTCATGGACATCCTGCTTTTCTATGTTCTATAGATTTGTATGTAACTATTGAGAGTGAAGATATTATACACAATGTGTGTATTCCGCCCAAAAGTTTTCTTTTAGTTCAAAACGATCAATATGTAGAATCAGAACAAGTGATTGCTGAGATTCGCGCGAGAACATCCACTTTGAATTTGAAAGAGAAGGTTCGAAAACATATTTATTCTGACTCAGAGGGCGAAATGCACTGGAATACTGATGTGTACCATGTACCTGAATTTACATATGGTAATATTCATCTCTTACCAAAAACAAGTCATTTATGGATATTATTAGGGCAGCCCTGGAGATACAGTCTAGGCCCCTGTTCGATCCACAAGGATCAAGATCAAATGAACGCTTATTCTCTTTCTGTCAAGCCAAGATATATTGCTAACCCCTCAGTAACTAATCATCAAGTGAGACACAAATTTTTTAGTTCGTATTTTTCTAGTAAAAATCAAAAAGGAGATAGGATTCCTGATTATTCAGAACTTAATCGAATGACATGTACGAGTCGTTGTAATCTGAGATATCCGGCCATTCTCGACGGCAATTCTGATTTATTGGCAAAGAGGCGAAGAAATAGATTCATCATCCCACTCGAATCGATTCAAGAAGGCGAGAACCAACTAATACCTTCTTCAGGTATCTCAATGGAAATCCCCATAAATGGTATTCTCCGTAGAAATAGTATTCTTGCTTATTTTGATGATCCTCGATATATAAGAAAGAGCTCGGGACTTACTAAATATGAGACTAGAGAACTGAATTCAATCGTCAACGAAGAGGATTTGATTGAGTATCGAGGAGTCAAGGTATTTTGGCCAAAATACCAAAAAGAAGTAAATCCATTTTTTTTTATTCCCGTGGAAGTCCACATTTTGTCCGAATCTTCTTCCATACTGGTACGGCACAATAGTATTATTGGGGCCGATACACAAATCACTTTAAATAGAAGAAGTCGGGTAGGCGGATTGGTCCGAGTGAAGAAAAAAGCAGAAAAAATGAAACTGATAATCTTTTCTGGAGATATCCATTTTCCTGGAAAGACAAATAAGGCATTCCGATTGATACCACCAGGAGGGGGAAAACCAAATTCCAAAGAATACAAAAAATTGAAAAATTGGCTCTATATCCAACGAATGAAACTTTCCAGGTATGAAAAAAAGTATTTTGTTTTGGTTCAACCTGTAGTCCCATATAAAAAAACGGATGGTATAAATTTAGGAAGACTTTTCCCGCCAGATCTCTTGCAGGAAAGTGATAATCTACAACTTCGAGTTGTCAATTATATCCTTTATTACGACCCAATTCTTGAAATTTGGGACACAAGTATTCAATTAGTTCGGACTTCTTTAGTCTTGAATTGGGACCAAGACAAAAAGATCGAAAAGGCCTGTGCTTCCTTTGTTGAAATAAGGACAAATCGTTTGCTTAGATATTTTCTAAGAATCGACTTAGCGAAGTCACCTATTTGTTATACCGGAAAAAGGAACGATTTGTCGGGTTCAGGATTGATCTCTGAGAATGGATCAGATCGCCCTAATGTCAATCCGTTTTCTTCCATTTATTCCTATTCCAAGGCAAGGATTCAAGAATCCCTTAATCCAAATCAAGGAACTATCCATACGTTGTTGAATCGAAATAAGGAATCTCAATCTTTGATAATTTTGTCATCATCCAATTGTTTTCGAATAGGCCCATTCAACGATGTCAAATCTCCCACTGTGATAAAAGAATCAATCAAAAAGAACCCCCTAATTCCAATTAGGAGTTGGTTAGGCCCGTTAGGAACAGGCTTTCCAATTTCTAATTTTGATTTATTTTCCCATTTAATAACCCATAATGAGATCTTGGTAACTAACTATTTGCAACTTGACAATTTAAAACATATTTTTCAAATACTTAAATATTATTTACTGGATGAAAATGGTCAAATTTATAATCCCGATTCATGCAGTAACATCATTTTGAATCCATTCCATTTGAATTGGTATTTTCTCCATTACAATTATTGTGAAGAGACATCTACAATCGTTAGTCTTGGGCAGTTTATTTGTGAAAATGTATGTATAGCCAAAAACGGACCACATTTAAAATCGGGTCAAGTTCTAATTGTTCAAGTTGACTCTGTGGTAATACGATCAGCTAAGCCTTATTTGGCTACTCCAGGCGCAACTGTTCATGGACATTACGGGGAAATCCTTTACGAAGGAGATACATTAGTT